AGTGAGACTGTCTTTTTTTCTTAGTGATTTAGAATAAGTAGTCAGATGTAGGAAAATGCCTCGGAATTTGGATCTCGGAATTTCGAGTATTAGTAGTCTTGGCTTGGTATACTCTTTTTCTTTTTTTTTTTTTTATCGTTATTATTATTAAAATCTACCAGAACAGATCTGGGAGCTTTATTGATTGAATAGGAAAAGATAAGACTGCGTGTTTTTTACTTTGGTAGATAAGGTATACCAAGAAAAAAGCCTATTTGACAATTTTTACAATTCCATTTACCAAAGATCTTCGTTTTTCAAACTTTGGCTTGTCGACAAATTAAGGCGCTCCTAGATTTATGTGACTTACTCTTAGATTCGATTAAGATTGGGTTAGGTTAGAGTCTGTAACCGGTTTCATGTCATAGTTTTGACTCTAAAAATTATCCAGGATTGAGTAGGTATACCAAAGAAGTTTTACTCATTTTTGTCTTTGTGGGCAGTAAAAGACAAAATCCATATGTAATTTGCCTGCGAAGATTAATTTAATGAAGAAAGAAAAAGGCTTTCTTTATCTGAGATTCAAAAAAAAATACCGATTGGGTTTAGCGGAGTACGCTTTGGTTTTCCGTTTTATGTTCTGCTCTGAGCGATCCCCGCGAGGGGGCTTATGGGAATGGTTTTTTTCGATGAACCAAGGAACTGTAAGCGACCAGTTCCAAATAACAAAAAATCCATTAATGAGGAAATGAAAATTATACAATTTTTGTATTTCAAATTTTTAGTAGGGCTATACGGACTCGAACCGTAGACCTGCTCGGTAAAACAGATCAAACTGATTATTATCAAAATGATTCGAACTGTTTCAAAGACCCAACGTGCCTTTTTTTGCATTGGGCTCTTTCATTAACGGATAGAAATATCCGTTAGTCTGCCATCTTTTTTCTTGCCAATAAGGAGACGGCTCCCTGTGCTCTGATTCATTATTTTGATTTCGACTCAGGAGCATTACCAAAGTGTTTCAAAGAAGGGTTATCGTGACGTAGGTCTGCTTCTTGCCGAGATCAACCTAAGTTAAATGGAGTCTCTATCGCCCTGCTTAAAAAACCAAATATGAAACTTCCTACACCTTAAAGTTCATAGGGCGAAAAGAGAACTTTTTGAGGTCCTTATACTCATTAATGCCTAGCATTGAATAGACTGGGTATTCACCTTATCAATATCTCAAATCAAGGATGGGTTCTATTTGGGGCTTAATTAAATAGGCGCCCGAATCGAACCGAGAACCTTTTGTCAGGCTATTGTTCTCTTGTTCCCTAAACGTTATGGAGTAAGACATCGATTTCTCAATAAGATCAATTCTTTTGATTCCATGATGGGATGGACTCCTCTGAAAAAACATTGGCGCACGTGTAAACGAGGTGCTCTACCAACTGAGCTATAGCCCTTTTCTTTTGTTTGTGATACATATTTTATCATATTAGGTAGATAATTTCTTGTCAAGATGAATCTTCCATGATCCAACACATATCCCTTTGATTGGTATTGCTTAGAAGTCATATTGGATTTATAATCCATCGATATAATGTGATGAGTTCCTTTTATTTATCTTTGTCATGATAAATGACCTACTTAACTCAGTGGTTAGAGTATTGCTTTCATACGGCAAGAGTCATTGGTTCAAATCCAATAGTAGGTAAAACTTATTAGATACCATGACTCTGGTATCTAATAAGTTTTCACCTTCTTTCTTTTATTGATTTTCTATCTTTTCTTCTCTATTCATTTTTGAATTGAAAATTTGTTCATTGCATAAGAATCTATCCGATTCCACTTGCTTTTTTTCTTGTATTCAATTCGCAGAATAAAGAGGAGTGTATAAACAGAGGTTCTATTTATACAGAAGTTGCTTTGATTATTCGTACACAACAACTAGTTATGAAATCACATTGATAGCCTCGACCCGTGTCCTAGCTCGTCTGAGAGCCAGATTTGCCTCAATTGTTTGTCTCTTGCCTTCAGCTTTCCTTAAGTTAGCTTCCGCTAGTTCAAGAGTTTCCTGAGCTTCTTGTGGATCAATGTCACTACCCCTTTCCGCGTCATTTACTAAAATAGTGATCTCATTATTGCCTATTCTAGCAAAACCACCCATCAGAGCCATCGTTAACCATTGGTCGTTAAGGCGTATTCTTAAAATACCTATATCTACAGCTGTGGCAATAGGTGCGTGATTTGGTAATACGCCAATTTGTCCACTATTAGTAGATAAAATGATTTCTTTTACTTCTGAATCCCAAACAATTCGATTAGGGGTTAATACACAAAGATTTAAGGTCATTTCTTCAAATTACTCTCCATTTCTAAGTTCGCAGCCTTCGCGGTAGCTTCATCGATGTTACCTACCAAATAAAAGGCTTGTTCAGGAAGACCATCTAATTCTCCGGAAAGGATCAATTTAAACCCTCTAATGGTTTCTGCTAGACCAACGTATTTCCCCGGGGAACCAGTAAATACTTCTGCT